TTGACTACGTACCACTAAAGAGTTTAATTGCAAACTTGACAGATAACCCAGAAACTCCAAATTATCTTTAGATAATTGATTTATATTGACCTTTTGCGATTGAAACCATACGGAAAAATAACATTGCCATAAATTAACAAAATAATATTTCCATTTATTCATCAGAAGCGGCGTATCCTTTGTTGCCAGAATGCATCTTCCGTGATATCTAACATAATGTATGAAAGGATCCTTGAGCAACCCTAGGATCGCAGGAAAATTTTTAACAAAGACTTTTAAAAAATGTTGTATTTTTCCATAGAATAATATTCGCTCAAAAAGGACTTCATAAGATGTTGATCGTAAAGGCAAAGACCGCTTGCGTAGAAAAAAAAATATGGATTCGTATTCACATATATGAGAATTATATAAGAACAAGAAAAATCTTGGATTCAAAATTGCTTTTTTTTTAATATCAAAATTCTTCCAATTGCAATACTCGTATAAACAGAACCGAAAAAAATGCAAAGAAGAGGCATCTTTTACTCGGTAACGTAGGGTTTGAACCAAGATTTCTAGATGGATGGGGTAAGGTATTAGTACATCTAACACATAATTAAAATGTGATAATTTGTCTTCTAAAAAGGGAAATATTGAATGAATTGATTGTAAATTATCAGATTTTTTGAATTGTTTTCTTTCGAAAGAGGATCCTAATCTTAGGGAAAATGGAATTTCTACAATCACTGCAAATAAAACGGATATCATTTGATAATAGAAAAGACTGGTATGCCTCAAAAAGCGATTTTGGGGCAAATCCTTAGTGGGAATAATCAAACGATTCTGTTCATACATTCGCAAAATTAAGCGTTTCACAATTAGTGAACTATATTTTTTGTCATAATCCGCATTTTCCAAGAAAATAGAGCGATTTCGATTTAATCTATTTAAACCATGATCATAAGCAAGTACATAAATATACTCCCGAAAAAAAAGTGGATATAGAAAACTCTGTTGCCGAGCCCCATCGAACTCTAAATATCCTTGAAATTTCTCCATTTGGATTGAAATTTGAACTGAAGGTAAAGTCGTTATTTTCTTGAGTTCTGAAATGACACATAGTGCGATACAGTCAAAATAAGGTATTAGATTACGAAAGCAATAGATACCTCATAAACAGGTAGACTGCTAACCGGATTCTCTATCTTTAATAGATTTCTGTTCGTTATATTCTACAATAACAAAACAAGATGATTAGAAATCCTTTATTTTTGAACCTAATCGCTCTTTTGATTTTGGAAATATATATATTTTTTATCAATATACTGCTTCTTTTACACATCCATCTCCAACCTAACCCAAACGGACTAGGGAAAAAAAATAATTAGGACTCATTAAAAAATTGATAATAACACGCAAGAAAAAAATTCCTTCCCATACCCGTATTAGGCACTAATCTATTTTTAACATTTAATTAGATCGGGTAATTTTTCAAATTACGAATGGAAGCTCGTTTCTTTTTTTTTCCTGGAATCAGGAAAGCTGGTTTTTTTATCCATCCATTTATATTTATTCACTTGACCCAAATTGGAATTCCTTTTTTTTTTTTTACATACAAAACAAGGTTGTACCGATGAGGAAATCAAAAAAATGTTATCGGAATTCTCTCTTGATACGACATGCTATTTTTTCCATTCATTCCTTTCAGGATCAGTCGTGGTCTTACAAACTCTACCGCAGATCTGGACGAATTCTTTTCTTCATACAAATGTGTAAAAGATGCTAGTCGCACTTAAAAGCCGAGTACTCTACCGTTGAGTTAGCAACCCCAAAAAACAAAAAAAGAAAGTACTGCAAATATGTAGATACAACCAGAATAAAGAAAAAAAAAAAATGAAAAATCCAGTCATGTGTGCGTCAGGGATAAATAGACCTATTTATCTATGAGAGAATTATATTTGGTCCATACACTGTTGTCAATATGATTGTGAATTTTTAATCTAATGAAAAGAATAGAAAAAATAAATAAAAAAGCTTAACCCCTTGGTTTGGTAGTTTATACCATGAATGGACAACTAAGTAAGTTAGGGTAATCTTAAATCTTTTTATACTTTTTTCGATCCATTTTTTATGAATAATTTATTCATTATTCAAATAATATATATATTTAGAAAAAAATATATTAATATCTATATTAGAGATTAGAGATATTCAGAATTAATAGATTTATATATATAATTTTATATACAGTAAAATGGATCCCAAATCATTTTCAGAAATTTGTTTATGATTATAAAACAGAGTAGTTGTTAGCAGGGTATTTTGTAGTATTCGTACCTTAGGAGGAATACTAATTACTAATAATAAATAGAAATTCTAATAAACCAAAATACATATGATGGTAGCGAAAGAGGAGGAAAGAAAAGAGTAGATAAAATTTGATACCAAGCTATATACGAGTCTTTCACATCCTCTTTTTTATATTTCATTAATTCAATTTCGTTTTATTAAGACTTTATTTCATAAAAATTCCTGCCTTCTTTGAAATATCATGAACTGTTCTTGTTGGTTGAGCGCCTTTTTTAAGAAAATCGAGAATAGCAGGAAGATTTAAATAAGTTTGATTAGTTATCGGATCATAAAAACCCACCTTGCGAAGATCTCTTCCTTCTCTTCGGGATCGAACATCAATTGCAACGATTCGATAAACGGCTCATTGGGATAGATGTATATAAATAATACCCCCCCCCTAGAAACGTATAAGAGGTTTTGGCCTCGTACGGCTCGAGAAAAAAATTCAATGAGTAGAAGTTAACTTTCTGTATAAAGTTCTAATATTAAATAGATTAATCAAAACATTAAATCAACTAGCCAGTATTGAAACCCTAAATCTTTTTTTCCATAAAAAACATTCATAACATTCGTACTCTCGTAACTCAAGTTAAATAACTCTCAAATATCTCACCAGAGAATCCTTAAGTACTTTTTTTTGAGTAGTCTCTAACCCTTTTTTTTGTTTGTCTCATTTTTTAGAATCAATTTTGATTCTTCATTCTGATCTAGTTGTTCAAACCATTGAAAACTGGATTTCCTTGTTTTAGGATTCGTTATCCTTACTTTAAATCTTTGGGTTTAGACATGACTTCGGTGATCTTGAATCGTTTTATTAAAAAAGGGCAGCAACAAACCCCTTATTTTGTTTATGATTTCTTTCTATCAAAGAATCATACAAACGCTTGATTCACGCATGATAGACTTTTGATTCAAATTGCTTGAAAGGTTTTTTTTTCAATATCAAAATAAAAAGACTTACGAAGTTGTTCCAACTTATTGATTCGCACTAACCCTAGATCCTTACTCCTGCGAAAGGAATAAAACTTTCTATTCTCCTCGAGCTCCATCCTGTACTCTTTTTTATATTCCAAAAAAGTGTAGAACTCTAATAAAATAGAACAAAAAATGTCGAGTCAAGAGCACCTATATAAGTGGCGGATCAAAAAATCCACAGCAGATCATGTCCTTCAATTCAAGTCGCACGTTGCTTTCTACCACATCGTTTTAAACGAAGTTTTACCATAACATTAACATTCCTCTAGTTTGTGTAATTGATTCAATTATGGAATCATGAATAGTCATAGTTTAGTCAGTATATCGCAATCTATACTTTTTCTTTCTCTATGAATGGAATAATAAATTTACGCCTAAAAGGTTCAGTCAGAATTCAAATGAATCCCATATTAGATTGTATATATGTAAAATAGCAATTTGAATAGAAATCCATATTTCTATATATATATATATAAATATATATTTTTTTTTTTATTAAAACTCTTAGAATCTATGGTTCTACCTTACTTACCCCGCATCACCCACAAATTAAAAAAGCAAATAGCTTTTTTTGAATTCCGTTGAAATGATGAAAAATAAGTTTATTCTTCTTTTCATTTCAATATTTTATTCTTAAAAAAATTGGATTTTTAAACAGAAAGATAAAGATGGTGTACAAAGGCAATAGAAGATTGATTCTGCAATGACTGTACTCTGGGACGGAAGGATTCGAACCTCCGAATAGCGGGACCAAAACCCGTTGCCTTACCGCTTGGCTACGCCCCATTTCTATTTTTAGTCAAGACTACTAAAAGAGTAATATTTTTATTGGTTGTTCGTCAATTCAATTTAAGCTCAAATTAAATATAGATTAGATTGGTGCTAGAGTTTTGACACGTGTAGCTAGCAAATTAAACTTATTTTATTGATCATTAGATAGAATTCAATTAAGATATTGTATGAAAATATTATTTCTTTCATTCTCATAAGAGAATGAAAGGATTTTTGATTGAGTAAGTTCAATAAAGTCTTTTTAGACTATCTTTCTTTATTTTTTCCTTATAGAAAAAATATATTAATAACTCAATCAAAATTAAATTATCCACAAGAACACCAATTTTTGTTATGCTTAATATATTTAATTTGATCTGTATTTGTTTTAATTCTGCCCTTTTTTCAAGCACTTTTTTAGTCGCCAAATTGCCTGAGGCCTACGCCTTTTTGAATCCAATCGTGGATGTTATGCCCGTAATACCTCTTTTCTTTCTTCTCTTAGCCTTTGTTTGGCAAGCTGCTGTAAGTTTTCGATGAAATTTTTAATACTGTCTTAAAAAAATTCACGATTTTTATTCTTCCAACAATAGAGTAAAAAAAAAATTGACGTATGAAGGAACTCTCAATTTAAACATTGAATTTTTTTGATAGCCATATTAAATCTGGATCATTCTATTTCCTAAATTTTAGCCTCTTTTCCCTAAATGAAAGAACCTAATTAGATTCGAGTTCACCAAAAAAAATATCTAGATGTTGGTATGCAAATCTGTTGGAATATGAAAGGCTCGACTATGATCTTATTACAAATGACTTTCTGAAACCTTTTTTTTATTTATTTTTTTCTAGAAAAAAAATAAATCACTTGATTTATTGGTATCAAAATTAGATATTTGGTATAAAACTAGAGAATCTATTCTCTTTTTTTTTTAGTAAGATCCTGGAGATTGTGTAATGCTTACTCTCAAACTTTTTGTATACACTGTAGTTATATTCTTTGTTTCTCTCTTCATATTTGGATTCCTATCTAATGATCCAGGACGTAATCCGGGACGTGAAGAATAAAAAAGCAATATTTTTGATTGCTTTATTTCATTAGTGGAAATGCTCGAATTTTATTAGGATTTTATCTATTACACATCATCAAAAGGAGAAAAGGAAAGAGAGGGATTCGAACCCTCGGTACGATTAACTCGTACAATGGATTAGCAATCCAACGCTTTAGTCCACTCAGCCATCTCTCCTAATCCAAAAGGGAAACTTACTTAGGTTCAAAAAGGCTTGAAAAAGAACCTTCTCCACTTTATTCTTAAAAAGCTTTCTTTTTTTTTTTTTAGATTATTCTTTATAATATATATATTTTTTTATTTTCTATATATATATTATATATAATTGATTTTTTATTATATAAATTTATTTATCATATATATATATATATATACTATATAGATTAGTATATATTAGATAGATTAGTATATATTAATATTCTAGAACTTTTTTTATAGAACTTTCTCAGTAATTCTATTTACATAAAACATTTAGATAACGATTAGATAAAAACAAGGCGCGAACGCGAAAGAGAAAAAAATAAAACCACAATAATAGAAATAGAGAATCCTTTTTTTATTTTGTCTCGTCAAAACACAAGTAAACGATCTTTTTTATTTTAATAGCCTGGCCTGGTCAGTCCCCAGCCGGGCCTTTTTTTGTTAAAGTTAAAAAGAGGCATCCGATAGATTTTTAGACAAAAAATATTTAAAATAAAAAAAAAATGGAATCGAATCCGCTTTTACTAATTTTATTAAGTCAACGCTCGAATTTTGGAATTTTTTTTTTCAGATTTTTTTTATTACACCCCCGATTGTTTTGTTCGACAAAAGATCAATTTATATGCAATAATTGCATTGTAGCGGGTATAGTTTAGTGGTAAAAGTGTGATTCGTTCTTTTAATCCCTTTAATAGTTAAAGGGTCTCTCGGTTTGATTCATATTCCGATCAAAAACTTTATTTCTTAAAAGGATTTAGTCCTTTCCCTTTCAATGAAAAATTCAAGGAAGATTATAGATTCTCGTAATTTGTATCCCAAGACTCTAATCAATTGTAAATTTGGATTATGAAATTTCGAAACATAATTTTTGAATTGGATGACTATTTACAATTCAATAAGTATAACACGAGGATCCATGGATAAAGCTAGAAAAGTTTATTTCTAATCGTAACTAAATCTTCAATTTGATTCATTGTTTGGTATAGAAAAAATTGAAGCAAAATAGCTATTAAACGAGAACTTTAGTTTACTAAAGACATCGACATATTATATTGTTTTAGCTCGGTAGAAACCAAATACTTTTCCTAAGGATTCCGTTAAATAGAAATAAAGAACGAAGTAACTAGAAAGATTGGTCGAGTTCTCCTGATCTATCTTCTAGAAGGATCATCTATAAAGCAAAATTTTCTGTGAAAGCACCCAGACGGAAAGAAAAGCTAACATAGATGTTATGGGGTCGAATTTTGATTTCGTTCCCATCTTTTTTTATTTGGGAATTTCTCCATCCATCATAAAGGAGCCGAATGAAATCAAAGTTTCATGTTCGGTTTTGAATTAGAGACGTTAAAAATATAAAAATGATCAATTGACGTCGACTAAAACCCTTAGCCTTCCAAGCTAACGATGCGGGTTCGATTCCCGCTACCCGCTCTAAATTAAAAATTCCCTCTTTTTAATAGGGACCCTTTTCTCTATTAGAATTGTCTAATAGCAATTGTGTATTGAATTCACTTCAATACACAATTGCTAAAAAGATTTAGCCCATTCTTTTTTTTTACAATTTACAATTGGAAAGTCAAAAAAAGCGAAAAGCGTCCATTGTCTAATGGATAGGACATAGGTCTTCTAAACCTTTGGTATAGGTTCAAATCCTATTGGACGCAATATGAATATATTGATATTTATCTATTATTTCCATTTGTATTATATTACATATAATATCTTTTTATTCCATTTCGAAAAAAAAGATAAGAAAGAAATAGAATAAGAAAGAAATTCTGAATGCTTTAAGATTTAATATTAAACAGATATTCGTTATATACTTCTTTCTATTATATATACTTAACTTATGGACTTCTATTTATAGAATTTCTGAAAAATTTAATTCAAATGAAAGAATAAAATTGACTAAAGAATAAAAAAAACGAATGATCCATTTCGTTTCTTTTTTTATACTTTCTCCTGAAGTAGAAAACGTTCCAGTTGCTCTTGAATACCTTCTTTCAACAAGCTTTCTGCTTCAGCGGTTAAGGTCTTGGTAGAGGATATGATTTCTTGGAACTGAGGTTTATTCGTTTTTAAGTAAGTGCGTAATTGAACGAGAAATTTTCTTACTTGTCCAATTTCTAATCCATCCAGATAACCATTTGTTCCG